AGTTGGACAAGTGGGTAATGTTGGGGTGAATCAGAAAAGTTTGGGTAGAGCCGGATCTAAGCGTTGGCTAGGTAAGCGTCCTGTAGTAAGAGGAGTAGTTATGAACCCCGTAGACCATCCCCATGGGGGTGGTGAAGGGAGGGCCCCAATTGGTAGAAAAAAACCCACAACCCCTTGGGGTTATCCTGCGCTTGGAAGAAGAAGTAGAAAAAGGAATAAATATAGTGATAATTTGATTCTTCGTCGCCGTAGTAAATAAGAGAATATTGAAAATAGAATATGTTTCCTCGTCTTTACAAAAAAAAAAAAAAAGAAAGGAGTAATTAGCTGTGACACGTTCACTAAAAAAAAATCCTTTTGTAGCTAATCATTTATTGGGAAAAATTGCGAAGCTCAACATGAGGGCAGAAAAAGATACAATCGTAACTTGGTCCCGAGCATCTACCATTATACCCACAATGATAGGCCATACAATTGCTATTCATAATGGAAAGGAACACTTGCCCATTTATATAACAGATCGTATGGTAGGTCACAAATTGGGAGAATTTGCACCTACTCTGAATTTCCGGGGGCATGCGAGAAACGATAATAAATCTCGTCATTAATGTTTATAATAAAAAAAAGTGAATATGGGTGCTCATCGTTTATTGGTGGGAGGTGAAACTTATGATAAAGAGTGACCCGGATGTAGAAGTATACGCTTTAGGTCAACAGATACGTATGTCTGCTCACAAAGCGCGAAGAGTAATTGATCAGATTCGTGGGCGTCCCTACGAGGAAACGCTTATGATACTAGAACTCATGCCTTATCGAGCATGCTATCCCATTTTTAAATTAATTTATTCTGCAGCAGCAAATGCTAGTCACAATATGGGTTTCAATGAAACGGCTTTAATCATTAGTCAAGCGGAAGTTAATGAGGGTACTATCATGAAAAAGTTAAAACCCAGAGCTAGAGGACGTAGTTATCCGATAAAAAGACCCACCTGTCATATAACTATTGTATTGCAAGATATATCTAAAGATAAAAACTATTTCATATGGTTAAGAAAATATGGGTGGATATATAAAGATAAGTATACAGATGTCAGAGAGAGGTATCTATATATGAATATGATGGATCATATGCTATATAGGAACAGAATGACATGGGCTAATAGAAAAACGATATGGCCTTATAGAGACAGCGAGGTGTTATGGGACAAAAAATAAATCCACTCGGTTTCAGACTTGGTACAACCCAAAGTCATCATTCTGTTTGGTTTGCACAACCAAAAAGTTATTCCGAAGGTCTCCAGGAAGATCAAAAAATACAGGATTGTATCAAGAATTATGTACAAAAAAATATGAAAATATCCTCCAGTGTCGAGGGAATTGCACGCATAAAGATTAAAAAACGAATCGATCTTATACAGGTAATAATATATATGGGGTTCCCAAAATTGTTAATAGAGGGTAGCCCACGAGGAATCGAAGAATTACAGAGCAATGTACAAAAAGAATTTAATTCTGTAAACCGAAAACTTAACATCGCTATCACAAGAGTTGCAAAACCTTATGGACAACCAAACATTCTTGCAGAATTTATAGCCGGACAATTAAAGAATAGAGTTTCATTTCGAAAAGCAATCAAAAAAGCTATTGAATTAACTGAACAAGCAGATACAAAAGGAATTCAAGTACAAATTGCAGGGCGCATCGACGGAAAAGAAATTGCGCGTGTCGAATGGATCAGAGAAGGTAGGGTTCCCCTACAAACCATTCGAGCTAAAATTGATTATTGTTCCTATACAGTTCGAACTATTTATGGTGCATTAGGAATCAAAATTTGGATATTTGCAGGCGAGGAATAATGATCCTTTCTTTGTCTTTCTGTTCCACCCATGAATAAAAAACTCGTTCATTTTTTTTTTTCTGTTAAAAATGAGAAATTATAATTTTCTATCTATATCTAATTCTATAGGGTTGAATAAAAATTCGATTGACTCCATATAATTGCTATGCTTAGTGTGTGACTCGTTGGTTTTTTTATTTAGGGTTAGGTTAGGATTAAAAAACAAGGGACCGTCCCCTAGTATGAACTAATAACTATCTAACTAATAACCAGCTCATTGCTTCGTATTATCTGGATCCAAGGAACCAGTCACTATATGATGTATCGATCATATTATTGTAGCAACTGAAATATTTTTTACAAAAAAAAAATCAATCATAAGGTTGTGAATCAAAAACAGAGGGATATGGATAGATGGAAGGGTGAGAGAAAGAAAGAAAAAGAATAGCAATGATATATGATTCCAATATGTATGGTCTATGAACCATCTCAAAAAAGGCAGTGTAATAAAGCATTAATACGTATTCGTCCATAATTAGATGAATAATAAAAAAAAAAAGAAGAGCGTCGAGTCAATAAGGACTGAGGAGATTGATTCAGGAACAAATTTTTTAGGAGCTCCATTGCAGAGTTCAGGCCTAGCCATTAATCGAGAAGCTATGGGAACGACAGAACCTGTGACTGCGGAGGATTCCCTTGAAAACGAATCCTAATGATTCATTGGGTAGGATGGCGGAACGAGCCAAGAACCAATTCATTTAGTCTGAGAGGTCATAGGGTGCCCCTACGAATGAAAGAGGTATTGAAAGAGCAAATATTCGCCCGCGAAAGCCTTATTGAATTGCTAAGTTTTTGGTTTTGGCGATTCAATACAATAAAAAAAGTAAAAATGAAGATTTATTAATTATACAATACAAATAGAATTTGTAATTTTATATTATATACGAGCAAGATATAAAAATCCCTACGTGACAGATTAGATCTCAAAAAATTCCACAATTTGGTGTATTATTCATTAAATACAAATATATATCTGTAATTTAATCGTTTGATTCGCGAGGAGCTGGATGAGAAGAAACTCTCATGTCCGGTTCTGCAGTAGAGATGGCATTGAGAAACAACCATCCACTATAACCCAAAAAGAACCAGATTTCGTAAACAACATCGAGGAAGAATGAAGGGAATATCTTATCGAGGCAATCGAATTTGTTTCGGTGGATATGCCCTTCAGGCACTTGAACCCGCTTGGATCACATCTAGACAAATAGAGGCGGGGCGACGAGCCATGACACGATATGCGCGTCGTGGTGGAAAAATATGGGTACGTATATTTCCAGACAAGCCTGTTACAGTAAGACCTACCGAAACACGTATGGGTTCTGGGAAGGGATCTCCCGAATATTGGGTATCCGTCGTTAAAGCGGGTCGAATACTTTATGAAATGGGTGGAATATCAGAAAGTGTAGCCAGAGAAGCTATTTCTATAGCTGCGTCTAAAATGCCTATACGAACTCAATTCATTATTGCGAGATAGGGGTGTGGAACGAAAAAAAGGGCCCCTGTGATGCAAAAAACAGCAGTTTATTTCTGGACAAAAAATATTTATTCTTTTTTTTTTTTTGCCCTTTGCTTTGAAAGAAAAGATAAAAAAATGATATGATTCAACCTCAGACCTATTTAAATGTAGCAGATAACAGCGGGGCTAGAGAATTAATGTGTATTCGAATCATAGGGGCTAGTAATCGCCGATATGCTCATATTGGTGATGTTATTGTTGCTGTAATCAAAGAAGCAGTGCCCAATATGCCTCTACAAAGATCAGAAGTGATCAGAGCTGTTATTGTACGTACCTGTAAAGAACTCAAACGTGACAATGGTATGATAATACAATATGATGACAATGCAGCAGTTGTCATTGATCAAGAAGGAAATCCAAAAGGAACTCGAGTTTTTGGTGCGATCGCTTGGGAATTGAGGCAGTTAAATTTTACTAAAATAGTTTCATTAGCTCCTGAGGTATTATAAATTAAATTATAAATACTAATAGATGAGAACATAATATAGTGGTGTATCTCAAATACTAGGGTATCTGAATTAGATTAATTTAATTAATAGATTGTGTCTCACGTATATACCTTTAAAATAAAGAATTCATAAAAAAAGAATAAAAAAGCAGAGCATGTTGATTATATAAAAACTCGGAGGCACCAATAATTATAGTTCATCATGGGCAGGGACACTATTGCCGAAATAATAACTTCTATACGAAATGCTGACATGGATAAAAAAGGAACGGTTCAAATAGCATCTACTAATATCACCGAAAACATTGTTAAAATACTTCTACAAGAAGGCTTTATCGAAAATGTGAGAAAACATCGAGTAAGCAATAAATTTTTCTTGGTTTCAACTCTACGACATAGAAGGAATAGAAAAGGACCATATAGAACTGTTTTAAAACGTATTAGCCGACCCGGTCTACGAATCTATTCCAACCATCAACAAATTCCTAGAATTTTAGGAGGAATGGGTATTGTAATTCTTTCTACTTCTCGAGGTATAATGACAGACCGAGAGGCTCGACTAGAAGGAGTCGGGGGAGAAATTTTGTGTTATATATGGTGATCCTTCTGGTATCCGAATTGCATCTGTAACTTCCTCTTTTTTTTCACAAATAAAGAGGAAAGACAGGTTGTCTAATATCATTCCTCCCCCATTAGTTGATAATTCTAGGGGGTTACCTGGAATGAAAGAACAAAAATGGATTCATGAAGGTTTAATTACTGAATCACTTCCCAATGGTCTGTTTCGGGTTCGTTTAGATAATGAGGATCTGCTTCTAGGTTATGTTTTAGGTAGGATCCGACGTAGTTTTATACGGATACTGCCAGACGATAGAGTTAAAATTGAAGTAAGTCGTTATGATTCAACCAGGGGACACATAATTTATAGACTCCGCAACAAAGATTCGAACGATTAAGTGGCTTTTCAACATTCCTCCCGTGCGGATACAATTGGAGGTTCCAAATTTCAAGAGACTTATTTTCTTTCAAGGAGTAGATTCGGAATTAAGGTAAGGAATGACAAATATGAAAATAAGGGCCTCCGTTCGTAAAATTTGTGAAAAATGTCGATTGATCCGTAGGCGGGGACGAATTATAGT